AATGAAGTGCCTGACTAAAAGGATTATTTTGATAGGATAAATCATGTAAATTATTACCTTCATTACATTTAATAGAATTAAACTATTTCCTTAAACACCAAAAATTTATGTACATCATATACTTAAATGTAAAAAGATAAGCTAAGCCAAGCTTTTGGGTTCATACCCCAAATATAAAGGTTATACCCCTTTTCTTTTTAATAAACCTATTTAAAATTGTGTTTTTAATAACCTTATTTATAGGGACAATAATTTCCGTATCATCATTTACATGACTAGGAACATGGATAGGCCTTGAAATTAATCTTCTATCCTTCATCCCCCTTCTCAAAAAGAAGAACTGCCCCTATTCTTCTGAATCATCAATTAAATATTTTCTTGTCCAAGCACTAGCATCCTCAGTATTCTTTTTATCAATCATAATAATCATAATAGAATCAAGAATAATCAACGAATCAATCATAAATCCAACCTTATTAATAATCATCAACTCCGCCTTACTTACAAAAATAGGAGCAGCACCCTTCCATTTCTGATTTCCAGAAGTAATAAATGGATTAACTTGAATTAATAGATTAATCCTAATAACATGGCAAAAAATTGCGCCAATAATGATTCTATCATACACAATAAAATTATCCGAGTACATTATATTCATCATCATTATATGTTCAATTATTGGAAGAATTGGAGGGCTGAATCAAACTAGATTACGAAAAATTTTAGCATTCTCATCAATCAATCATATTGGATGAATAATTAGATCATTTCTTATAAATGAATTCATTTGAATAATCTACTTTTCAATTTACTCAATCATTTCAGTAACTTTAATTCTTATATTAAATTCCCTAAATGTATTCCAACTAAAACAAATATTTGTAATAATAAGAAAAAGATCAATAATTAAATTTTCTATAATAATTAATCTATTATCCCTTGGTGGACTACCACCATTTCTGGGATTTTTTCCTAAATGAATAATTATTCAACAACTTAGAAAAAGATATATTCTATTAATTCTTGTTATAATCATAATGACAATAATCACATTATTTTTCTATTTACGAATTACTTACTCAAGATTAATTATATCACATAATGAATTAAATTTCAACCCACTGCCGACTGATCAAATTACAAACTTAAATTTCATTTCCTCATTCATCAGAATCACGGGACTAGCAATTTGCACTTTAATCTTTAATTTCATTTAAGGATTTAAGTTAACAAAACTAATAGCCTTCAAAGCTGCAAATAAAGAAAGCCCGCTTTAAGCCTTAGAATGACGAATCATATTACAAGCCTATAACAGGTTTAGAATTGCAGGAAATCATGTCTACTTAATAGCCTTCAAAGCTGCAAATAAAGAAAGCCCGCTTTAAGCCTTAGAATGACGAATCATATTACAAGCCTATAACAGGTTTAGAATTGCAGGAAATCATGTCTACTTAATAGCCTTCAAAGCTGCAAATAAAGAAAGCCCGCTTTAAGCCTTAGAATGACGAATCATATTACAAGCCTATAACAGGTTTAGAATTGCAGGAAATCATGTCTACTTAATAGCCTTCAAAGCTGCAAGGTTTTAAAAAAATTTTTATCATTAAATTTGCAATTTAATATTTTTATTAAACTATAAAACCTGTGGTAAAAGAAATTATATTTCATAAATAAATTTACAGTTTATTGCCTATATTCAGCCATTTTACCGCAAAAGTGACTATTCTCAACTAATCATAAGGACATTGGAACATTATATTTTATTCTCGGAGCATGATCCGGAATAGTAGGAACATCAATAAGAATAATTATTCGTGCCGAACTTGGAAGTCCAGGATCACTTATTGGAGATGACCAAATTTATAATGTTATTGTTACAGCCCACGCATTTGTTATAATTTTCTTTATAGTTATACCAATTATAATTGGAGGTTTTGGAAACTGGTTGGTCCCTCTCATATTAGGGGCACCTGATATAGCCTTTCCACGAATAAATAATATAAGTTTTTGATTATTACCTCCATCACTCACTCTCCTACTAATAAGTAGAATAGTAAATAATGGGGCCGGGACAGGATGAACTGTATATCCCCCTTTATCTGCTGGTATTGCACATGCTGGAGCATCAGTTGATCTAGCTATTTTCAGACTTCATTTAGCTGGGGTATCCTCAATTTTAGGAGCAGTAAATTTTATTACAACAATTATTAATATACGATCTGTAGGAATGACATTTGAACGTATACCTCTATTTGTTTGATCAGTTGGAATTACAGCCCTTCTTCTTCTTCTTTCACTACCAGTTTTAGCCGGTGCAATCACTATACTTCTTACTGACCGAAATCTAAATACCTCATTCTTTGACCCAGCAGGAGGGGGAGATCCAATTTTATATCAACATTTATTTTGATTTTTTGGACACCCAGAAGTATATATTCTAATTTTACCTGGATTTGGAATAATTTCGCATATTATTAGCCAAGAAAGAGGAAAAAAGGAAACATTTGGAACACTAGGAATAATTTTTGCAATACTTGCAATTGGATTGCTAGGATTTGTAGTATGGGCTCATCACATATTTACAGTTGGAATAGATGTTGATACACGTGCATATTTTACATCTGCTACTATAATTATTGCTGTTCCTACAGGAATTAAAATTTTTTCATGGCTTGCTACTCTTCATGGTACTCAAATCTCTTATAGTCCATCACTTCTATGAGCTCTAGGATTTGTATTCTTATTCACTGTTGGAGGCTTAACCGGTGTAGTATTAGCAAATTCATCAATTGATATTATTCTTCATGATACATATTATGTGGTCGCTCACTTTCATTATGTTCTCTCTATAGGGGCAGTATTTGCTATTATAGGAGGATTTATTCAATGATTTCCTCTATTCTCTGGCCTATCTATAAATAATAACTTACTAAAAATTCAATTTATCATCATATTTGTTGGAGTAAACATGACATTCTTCCCACAACACTTTCTTGGACTTAGAGGTATACCTCGACGATACTCTGATTATCCCGATGCCTACATTTCTTGAAACATTGTTTCATCAATTGGGTCAACAATTTCATTTATCGCTGTTATAATAATAATTTATATTATTTGAGAAAGTTTTATAGCTCAACGCTTAGTTATTTTTCCTAATAGAGTTACAACTTCAGTTGAATGATTCCAAAAGTTTCCCCCAGCTGAACACAGATACTCTGAACTTCCAATATTAACATCTAATTAATTAAGTTCTAATATGGCAGAATAGTGCAATGAATTTAAGCTTCATATATAAAGAATTACTTTTATTAGAAGTAGCCACATGATCTAATCTAAATTTACAAGATGCGGCATCCCCAATAATAGAACAATTATCATTTTTTCATGATCATACCCTAATAATTCTAACAATAATTACTCTTATTGTTGGGTACATTATAATTTCATTATTTTTCAATGCATATATTAATCGATTTCTTCTTGAAGGTCAATTAATTGAAATTGCTTGAACAATTATACCAGCAGTAACTCTTGTATTTATTGCACTTCCATCTCTTCGCCTATTATATCTCTTAGATGAACTTAATAACCCTTTAATTACCTTAAAAACAATTGGACATCAATGATATTGAAGTTATGAATACTCAGATTTTAAGCAGATAGAATTTGATTCTTACATAATTTCAACATCTGAGCTTCCAGAAAATGGATTTCGATTACTAGATGTTGATAACCGAATTATCTTACCCTTTTTATCTCAAATTCGGATCCTAGTGACAGCAATAGATGTAATCCATTCATGAACAATTCCGGCCCTTGGAGTAAAAACTGATGCAACTCCAGGACGATTAAATCAATCAAGATTTCTAATTAATCGACCTGGATTATTCTTCGGCCAATGTTCTGAAATTTGTGGAACTAACCATAGATTTATACCAATTGTAATTGAGAGAGTTCCTACTCTCAACTTTATTAACTGAATTACAAAAAACTCAAACTAATCATTAGATGACTGAAAGCAAGTAATGGTCTCTTAAACCAGTTTATAGTAAATTAGCAATTACTTCTAATGAAAAGAATTAGTTAAATTATAACATTAGCATGTCAAGCTGAAATTATTAATAAAATTAATATTCTTTGATTCCACAAATAGCCCCAATAAATTGATTAATTATATTCACAATTTTTATTTTAACATTTATTATTATTAACATAATAAATTATTATATTTTCAATAGTAAACCCTCATATACTGAGAGAAAAAAAATTCATAAATCTTTGAGCTGAAAATGATAACTAATCTATTCTCCACATTTGATCCTTCAACTAATATTTTTAACTTCTCATTAAATTGAACAAGAACATTCCTCGGTATTTTAATTATTCCAATATCCTTTTGATTTATCCCCTCGCGTATAACAACAATTTGAATCACTGTAATTAAAACTCTTCATAATGAATTTAAAATTCTTTTAGGACCTTATAATTACAAGGGAAGAACATTCTTATTCATCTCATTATTTTCATTTATCTTATTCAATAATTTTATAGGATTATTTCCATACATTTTTACTAGTTCTAGTCATCTCTCAATAACTTTGACCCTTGCCCTTCCTATTTGACTAAGATTCATCTTATTTGGTTGAATTAATAATACTCAACATATATTTGCTCATCTTGTTCCCCAAGGAACTCCAGCTGCCCTTATGCCATTTATAGTATGTATTGAAACAATTAGAAATATTATTCGGCCAGGAACTTTATCCGTACGATTAGCAGCTAATATAATTGCTGGTCATCTCCTATTAACTCTTCTTGGTAATACCGGCCCTATAATATCTAACTATATAATTTCAATTCTCATTGTTACCCAGATTCTTCTTTTAATTTTAGAATTTGCAGTATCAATTATTCAATCTTATGTATTTGCAATTCTTAGAACGTTATACTCTAGTGAAGTAACTTAAATGTCAACACATTCAAATCACCCATTTCACTTAGTTGACTATAGACCATGACCAATTACAGGAGCTCTTGGTGCTATATTTATAACTACAGGTTTAGTAAAATGATTTCACCAATATAATATTAACTTACTCATAATTGGAAGAATTATTACATTACTTACTATAATTCAATGATGACGAGATGTAACGCGAGAAGGAACATTCCAAGGACGTCATACTTATGTTGTAACAATAGGACTTCGATGAGGAATAATTTTATTTATTACATCTGAAGTATTTTTCTTTATTTCATTTTTCTGAGGGTTTTTTCATAGAAGATTAGCACCAACAGTTGAAATTGGATCAATATGACCCCCAGTTGGAATTACTCCATTTAACCCACTTCAAATTCCTCTTCTTAATACATTAATTCTTCTATCTTCAGGAATTACAGTCACATGAGCTCACCATAGACTTATAGAAAATAATTATAATCAAGCATTTCAAGGACTTTTATTTACAGTAATTTTAGGACTTTATTTTACTGCTCTCCAAGCATTTGAGTATTATGAATCACCATTTACTATTGCTGACTCAGTATACGGATCAACCTTCTTTATAGCAACTGGATTCCATGGACTACATGTTATTATTGGTTCCTCCTTCCTATTAATTTGCTTATTTCGTCATCTATTCAATCACTTCTCCCCAATTCATCACTTTGGATTTGAAGCAGCAGCATGATACTGACACTTTGTTGATGTAGTATGACTTTTCCTATATATTTCAATTTATTGATGAGGTAGATAATTTATATAGTATAAGAAAGTATATTTGACTTCCAATCAAATGGTCTAACTATTTTTAGTATAAATATTGATAATAATCGCAATTACAACATTCTTAATTTTGATAATTACAACAATTCTAATAACAATTGCAAATATTTTATCAAAAAAAACATTCATAGATCGGGAAAAAAATTCCCCATTTGAATGTGGATTTGATCCATTTAATTCAGCTCGCCTACCATTTAGAATTCAATTCTTCCTTATTGCCGTAATTTTTTTAATTTTTGATGTTGAAATCGCCTTATTGATACCTATAATTATTATTATAAAAATATCTAATTTAACATCATGGATGCTAGTAAGATTTTTCTTCATTACTATCCTACTAATTGGACTTTATCATGAATGAAACCAGGGGGCTCTTAACTGAGCTAGATAATTTTAATATAGGATAATAGTTAATTATAACATTTGATTTGCATTCAAAAAATGTTGATCTATCAACTTATCTTAATTAAATAAGAAGTAAAAATTACATTTAGTTTCGACCTAAAATTATGATGCTTAAAACATCCTTATTTAAACTTAATTGAAGCCAAAATAGAGGCATATCACTGTTAATGATATTATTGAAAATTTATTCCAATTAAAGAAATATGATGATCAAGAAAAAGCTGCTAACTTTATTCTTTAGCGGTTAAATTCCGTTTATATTTCTAATTTATATAGTTTAAATAAAACATTACATTTTCAATGTAAAAATAAAATATTATTTTTATAAATACTTAAAAATTTATTAATTTCCTTAATATCTTCAATATTACGCTCTACTCATATAAGCTATTTAAGTAAATTAACATAAATAAAAATAAAATTCCTAATCACACAATCATTAAAACTATATAAATTTTAATATTATTACTTTGAATATACTGGAACAATAAAGAATTTTCCTTTAAATAACTATATAAACCCTGGGCACCTAAATACTCATTTCATCCTTGATCAAAATTCCTATATAAATTAAAACTTAAAACTAAAGGAACATAATTTATTGAAAATGTTGATACATTTGGTATAAATCACATAAAACCAGAAAAATATCTTAATTCATATAGTTTCATCGAATTTACAGCTCAACCTATAGAAAATTTAGATAACTCATAACCAATTCAACCTCCAATTAATCTTACTATTAATGCCAATATTTTCAAACTTATTGGTAAACAAATTATTACCGGAGTAGGAAAAATTAATCACATCATTATTCTACCTCTAAATACCACAAATACCACTATAATAATTATTCTCCTCAATATAATTCAACCTTCATCATTTAATGAGTGGAGAGAATAAAAATTAAAATCTCCAGTAATTGAATAATAACTTAAGCGAAAAGAATAGCAAACTGTTAGCCCAGTAGAAATAAAAAATAAAAAAAAAATTAATAAATTAACATATCTTATTGAAACAACTTCCAAAATTAAATCCTTTGAATAAAATCCAGCTAAAAATGGTATTCCACATAATGCTAAATTTGATACATTTAAACAAATACAAGTTATAGGTATATGAACTATTAAATTCCCTATAAAACGAATATCCTGTCTATTTTTTAAATTATGAATAATAGCCCCAGCACATATAAACAATAAAGCCTTAAATAAAGCATGTGTTAATAAATGAAAATATGCAAGTTTATAATTTCCTATTGACAAAATTCTTATTATTAAACCTAATTGACTTAAAGTTGATAAAGCAATAATTTTCTTCAAATCAAATTCGAAATTTGCCCCAAGTCCAGCCATAAACATTGTTAAACAAGAAATTAATAATAAGTAACTTGCTAAATTTCCTATTAATAAATCTCTAAATCGAATCAACAAGTAAACTCCTGCTGTAACCAGTGTTGATGAATGAACTAAAGCCGAAACAGGTGTAGGAGCTGCCATAGCTGCCGGTAATCATGAAGAAAATGGAATTTGAGCTCTCTTTGTTATTCCAGCAATCATTACTAACAACCCAATAGTAAATATTAATGAGTCTCTCCTCATCAAATCAGTATAAAAAATGTATCTTCAACTTCCATAATTTAACATTCAAGAAATTGCAATTAATAAAGCTACATCCCCAACACGATTCATTAAAGCTGTAATTATACCCGCATTATAAGATTTTACATTCTGGTAATAAATAACTAAACAATAAGAAACTAAACCTAATCCATCCCAACCTAATAAAATTCTAATTAAATTTGGTCTAATAATTAATAATATTATAGAAAATACAAACATCAAAACCAATAAAATAAAACGATTTAAATTTAAATCACCTTCCATATATTGATCTCTATAAAAAATAACTGCAGAAGAAATAAACAAAACAAAACTTATAAAAATTAAAGATATCCAGTCTAATAATAATCTTATTACTACTGGAGAAGAATTTAAACTTACTAATTCCAACTCAATAAAAATCACTAAATCTAAAATTAAAAACTTTAATCCAAAAATGAATAATACTAATCTTAATAATATTAATGAAATAAATCTAACTAAACAAATTGAAATAATTTAAGGTAAAAATTTACATATTTGATACCACAAATCAATATTTTATATTAAATTACTTAAATTTAAATTCATAATATAAATAAACTCCCCTTAATAATTAATAAATTCAATGGGAGTCAATGTAATAACAACAATAAATATTCACGAATATACCCGGATGAACATGAATATTTACCTGAATAAATTTTTCCATGTTGTCTATATGAATATAAATATAATGTATAAGCAGCACTAAAAAATGATAATATTATTAAAATAAATATACAAATTCATCTTCATGATATTAATCTATTTAACAATCTAATTTCACCTATCAAATTTATTGAAGGAGGGGCAGCCATATTAGATGAACACAGTAAAAATCATCATAATGTTATTCTAGGTATTAAATTAATTAAACCCTTATTCATATATATTCTTCGTCTTCCTATTCGTTCATATGCAATATTTGCTAAACAAAATAAACCTGATGAACATAATCCATGAGCAATCATTATTATATATGAACCACAAAATCCCCAATAATTAAAAGTTATAATTCCACCTAAAACCATTCCTATATGAGCAACTGAAGAATATGCAATTAACAATTTCAAATCAGTCTGACGTAAACAAATTAATGAAACTAATATTCCACCAATTAATCCTACTCTTACTAATAAGCCCGAAAATTTTACTCCGATTCTTACAAATATAATTAAAACACGTAATAAACCATAACCTCCTAATTTTAATAAAATCCCAGCCAAAATTATTGATCCTGACACAGGAGCTTCCACATGAGCCTTAGGAAGTCACAAATGAACTATGTATATTGGCAATTTAACTAAAAAAGCAACAATTATACATACATATATATATATTCTAAAATTCATATCAAATAAAAAAAAAAAATCCAAACTCTTAAATTTATTATAATAATAAAAAATACCAATTATTATAGGAAGGGAGGCAAAGAGAGTATAAAAAAGTAAATAAATCCCTGCTTGAAGACGTTCAGGTTGATATCCTCAACCCATAATTAAAATCAACGTAGGAATTAATCTACTCTCAAAAAAAATATAAAATAAAAATAAATTTATTGATCTAAATGTACAAAATAAAGCAAGTATTAATATTAATATTGTAAAAAGAAATATTTTATCATAAAACTCAGACTTATATACAGACTCTCTAGCCATTACCATTAATGAACAAATTCAAAATCTTAATAAAATTAATCCAAATCTTAATAAATCACAACCAAAAATATAACTAATATTTATTCACAAACTATTAAATCTCCCAATAAATATAAATAAAAATCTTAAAAAAAAAAAATAACACTGATAAATCCAAAATATTTGATTTAAAAAACATAAAGGGGTCATAAAAACTAACATCAATAAAAATTTTAACATAACATATTTATTGAAAAATAATAATCATTACCATGAGTACGAATCAAAGAAACTAAAATTGATAATCCCAAAACTCTTTCACAAACACAGAAAGTTAAATATATTATTCTAAAATAATACTCATAATCAAATATTGATAAATAAATAAATATTAACATATATAAAGATAAAATAATAAATTCGAGACTAAGTAATATTAATAATAAATGTTTACGTTTAAGACAAAATGAAAATGAACCAACCAACATTATAAAAACAAAAATTTTTCCATAATATATTAATCTAATTAGTTTTAATAGTTTAAATAAAATATTGGTCTTGTAAACCAATGATAAGATAATCTTTTAAAACTTCAGAGAGAAAACATCTTTTATCATTAATCTCCAAAATTAATATTTTAATTAAACTACCCTCTGAGATATTCATAACTTTATTATCAATAAATATAATTATAACAACAATATTCATATTCATAAATCACCCTATATCTATAGGATTAATTTTACTCATTCAAACAATTCTAATTTCATCCCTATCAGGAATACTTTCATTCTCATTTTGATTCTCTTATATTCTATTCCTAATTATAATTGGAGGGATATTGGTTCTATTTATATATATAACAAGATTGGCATCAAATGAAATATTTAATCTATCAATTAAATTAATAATTATAGCCATAACTATATCTATTATCATAATTTCAATATTATTAATTATAGACTATATAATTAATATTCCCTTATTTAAAAATATTGATTTTATTGAACTTATCAACCAAATAAACTTATTAAAAAATGAAAATATCCAAACACTTAATAAAATCTATAATATTCCAAATAATTTAATTACTTTAATTCTTATTAACTATCTTTTTCTTACTCTAATTGCTGTTGTTAAAATTACTGATGTCAAAAATGGCCCATTACGACAAAAATTTTAATGAATAAACCAATACGAATTAACCATCCGCTTTTTAAAATTGCTAATAATTCATTAATTGATTTACCATCACCTTCTAATATCTCGTTATGATGAAATTTTGGATCACTTCTAGGATTATGCTTAATTATTCAAATCATTACTGGAATTTTCTTAGCCATACACTACACAGCCGATATTTCATTGGCATTCAATAGAGTTAGTCACATCTGTCGAGATGTTAATTATGGATGACTCATACGAACTCTGCATGCTAATGGGGCCTCATTCTTCTTCATCTGCTTATATATCCATATTGGCCGAGGCATATATTATGGATCATATAAATTAATACATACATGAATAATCGGAGTATTAATTTTATTTGTTGTTATAGGAACAGCCTTTGTTGGATATGTACTACCATGAGGTCAAATATCATTCTGAGGAGCAACCGTAATTACTAATTTACTGTCAGCCGTCCCATATCTTGGAACCTTATTAGTTCAATGAGTATGAGGAGGATTTGCTGTTGATAATGCTACCCTTACTCGATTTTTTTCATTTCATTTTCTTTTACCATTCATTATTATTGCAATAGTAATAATTCACCTTCTATTTCTCCACCAAACAGGATCTAACAACCCTTTGGGGATTAATAGAAATGTTGATAAAATCCCTTTTCATCCATACTTTACATTCAGGGATATTATAGGATTTATTGTCTTAATAATGGTATTAACAATTATTACATTAATTAATCCATATTATCTTGGAGATCCTGATAACTTCACCCCCGCTAACCCTTTAGTTACTCCTGTTCATATCCAACCAGAATGATACTTCTTATTTGCATATGCAATTCTCCGATCAATTCCTAATAAATTAGGCGGTGTAATCGCCCTAATTATATCAATTTTAATCCTAATAATCTTACCATTCTTTAACATAAATAAATTCCAGTCAATTAAATTTTACCCAATTAATCAAATAATATTTTGATCATTTGTTATAATTGCAATATTATTAACATGAATTGGAATGCGACCAGTTGAAGATCCTTATATTTTAACTGGCCAAATCCTGACATGTATATATTTTATATATTTTATTTTAAATCCCTTAACATTCAAGACATGAGATAAATTACTATATTAGTTAATGAACTTGAACAAGTATATGTTTTGAAAGCATAATAAAGAAGTTAAATCTTCTATTAACTTTTACTAAAATTAATTGACTAAATTAACAAGCTATAAATAAAAAGCTTTAAACCTAAATATACAAATAAATAATTTAAAGATAATGGCAAAAATCTTTTCCAAGCTAAATATATTAATTTATCATATCGATAACGAGGTAATGTTCCCCGAACTCAAATAAATGCAAAAGATACAAAAACTAATTTAAAATAAAAAATTAAAGAAATTAAATCGCTTCCTAAAAAAATTACTCTAAATAATATTCTCATAAATAAAATTCTTGAATACTCAGATATAAAAATTAATGCAAATCCACCTCTTCTATATTCAACATTAAAACCTGAAACTAATTCTGATTCACCCTCAGCAAAATCAAATGGAGTTCGGTTAGTCTCAGCTAATCTTGAAACAAATCAAACTAATGCTAAAGGAATTCTCATAAAAAAAATTCAGATATACCTCTGATATTTATAAAAATCTATTAATCTAAATCTCTCAATTAAAATTATAAATGATATTAAAATTAAAGCTAATCTAACTTCATAAGAAATTGTTTGAGCAACTGCACGTATCCCCCCTAATATTGAGTAACCAGAATTTGATGACCATCCAGCAATTATAACAGTATAAACCCCTAAACTTGTACAGCACAAAAAAAATAATATAGACAATCTAAATGAAATAAAACTAAATAAATAAGGAATAGTAACTCATAATAATAAAGAAAGAAATAAACTAATTACAGGAGTATAATAATAAACAATATAATTTGATATAAGAGGATAGGTTTGCTCCCTAGTAAATAATTTAATTGCATCACAAAAAGGTTGAGGAATTCCTATAAAACCGACTTTATTTGGTCCTTTTCGAACCTGGATATATCCTAAAACCCTTCGCTCCAATAAAGTTAAAAAAGCAACCCCTACTAATACACAAATTAATAATAATAATATACAAATAAATAAAAAAATTAAATCCCCAAAAAACAATATTACTTGTAAATTAAATTACATTTATGAATTCTAAATTCATTGCACTACTCTGCCAAAGTAATAATAATAATCAAAAAATTAAATATCAATATATTTCATATTTGGTCCTTTCGTACTAAAATATGCTCAATTACTAAAGATAGAAACCGACCTGGCTTACGCCGGTCTGAACTCAGATCATGTAAAAGTCTAATGGTCGAACAGACCAAATTTGTAAACTCTTGCACCTACAATAACTTTTAATCCAACATCGAGGTCGCAAACTTCTATATCGATATGAACTCTCTATAGAAATTACGCTGTTATCCCTAAGGTAACTTAATCTTACAATCACTAAAAATGGATCACTTAATCATAAATTAATGTTTAAAATTTCAAAGAATTTATTTTATCTTTATATTACCCCAATAAAATACAATAAAAAATTAAATTAAAAAAAAACCTTAATAATTAAATAAATTACTGTATAAAGATCTATAGGGTCTTCTCGTCTTTTAGTTTCATTTAAGCCTTTTCACTTAAAAGTTAAATTCTACAAAAATTAAATAGAGACAGAATTTACCTCGTCCAACCCTTCATACAAGCTTTCAATTAAAAAACTAATGATTATGCTACCTTTGCACAGTCAAAATACTGCGGCCATTCAAAAAAATCATTGGGCAGGTTAGACCTTAAATTATATTCAAAAGGACATGTTTTTGTTAAACAGGCGAGTAAAATATTTGCCGAATTCCTTTAAATAACCTAATCCTCAAATCTTAATTTTACAATTTTAATATACTAATTTTATCATTAATTCTACATATTTATCATTAATACATATAAACTTATATAAAACTAAATAATTATAAAATCTCATATAAACTAAATTAATTATAACAAAATAATATTGATGGCTATTTCTAAACCTACATTTCTAAAAAAAGCAATAAAATTATAGAACATTAATTAAAAGCTTATCCCTTTAATTATTAATAATTAAATTAATAAATTTAACAAATTAAATCTATTAAATCAAATTATCTGAATTAAATTCATTTCTAAGTAAACCAGATATATTCAAAAACGAATAACTTTTCATTACCAACAACCTATTACAAATATTTATTTTACAATAACTAGAATAGATTATTAACTCATTTGAAATCGGGAAAATTAAAATAAATAAATATATTTAATAAACCCTGATACACAAGGTACAAACAATTAATTCTACTTTTAAATAAATTAATTATATTTCAAATATTCTTTTACAATACTAGTAAACTATAATTAAAAAAATTATTTCATTAAAAATTACTAAAAACAATATAAATAAAATTATTTTTATTAAACTAAATAAATAAATAAATAAATAAAAATAAATTTTTAATTTCAAATTATATTGATTTGCACAACAACTCTTTAATGTAAATAAAATGCTTTACTAAACAAGCTCTAATCTGAAATCATTCTAGATACACTTTCCAGTACATCTACTATGTTACGACTTATCTTACCTTAAATAAGAGTGACGGGCGATATGTACATATTTTAGAGCTACTATCATATTTAATATTTCTAAAAATATTACTATTAAATCCACCTTTATAGTCTCAATCTTCCAAGACTAATCCATCTATTAAATAAATTTATTGTAACCCATTTTAACTTAATTATAAATTGCACCTTGATCTGAAATATCCTAAAATTAAACCTACTGAAAATTTTAAATTCTTATAAAATTCTCTTATAACGACGATATACAAACTCATTAAATTAAGTAAAGTTAATCGTGGACTATCAATTAAAAAACAGGTTCCTCTAAATAGACTAAAATACCGCCAAAATCTTTAAATTTCAAGATCATAACTAATACTCCCTAAGAATTAAAATTTACATTTAAAATAATAGGGTATCTAATCCTAGTTTAAAAATAAATTTCATAACATCAAAACATTAATTATAAAATACATTTAAATTTAAAATTTCACCTAAAAAATTTAATATTAAATTATAAATAATTACATTTAATTACTTCCTAATAAAATTCACTTGCATCCCTTGTTTAACCGCAACTGCTGGCACAAAATTTGTTAATGCTAATAATAAATTCCTAATTCATAATTTCTTAAATTAATAATATTAAATACTGAGATTAACAAAAAATAAAATTAATATTTAATCAAAATTAATAAACCCACAAAAAATTTACATGTAAAAAGAAAAATTAAGCAAATCTACAAGCCAGAATTAAACTTTACTTTATAATTAATAACTTCAACAAAATTTATAATAATCAAATTGTATACCCTATCATAATTAAATCATATAAAATAAATAAAAACATAAAAAAAAAAATAAATTATGTTAAAAACTATTAATATAGCTGATATAAATATTGATGTATAAGCATAATCCCCCTTTATTTTTAATATAAAGACAACCAGTGAACCCCTAAATCACTAGCATCTTTCTAAATAAACTTTATATATTAAATTAAAACCACTAACAAAAATAAATTAAATAAATTAAAATTCATTCTAATATAAACCTTGTACCAAACCCATCCCAAATTTGACATCCCCTAAACCCTTCCCGAACCGGCACTCCTCTCGTACCAAACCCATCCCAAATTTGACATCCATTGACCTCCTCCAAATCTGGTATTTTTCGGACCCCTTTTTGCACATTTTTTAACAATTAGTCAACTAAATTTAGTAAAATCCCAAATTGTACTGGTGATTTTATACAAGCAAATTTAAAATTTAATATAAAAATATTGTGACAATAATTTATAAGACAAACAAATATCTTAATTATTAATAGTTATCTAAGACGAAAAGTAGCGTTATTGAATATATTAGATTTAGATAATTATATGCAAATAAAGGCTTATTTAATTGTAATTTAATTTAATTATATAGTTATCTAATTTCCTATAATCAATTTATTTATATATATTAATATTGGGTTTTTTTTTTTTTTTTTTTTTTCATTAATCATTTATATATTTAAACATATATATTTATATAATTATATATAATATATTTATTCTTAATTATTCATGTATTAATTGCTTTATATATAATTATATAATATCTTATATACAACAACTATTTTCACATCAACTATCATGATTATATAATAAATAACTATTAATAATAAATTTATTTACATTAATTAAATATTTCCTACATCAACAATAAATTTTCTCATTCTCCCTTATTTTTTTTTTTTAGGCTCTTATTATGCAATCACGTACTATAAGGTGTATCACGTATTAGATTCCCATAAATAGTATCGTCAAATATATGTATGTATTCTAACAAATATTTTATAATATATATAAATAAATTGTCCTGTAACTCACATAGACATATATTGAAGAATTAAAATAAAGGTGTATTAATAAATATTTATCAATTATTGATATATAAATTATTTATGTTCGTGCAAAATCGCGAAATTTCGTGCAAAATTCGCGAAAAATCCGGAAAATTCGGTAAATTCCCTCCCAAATTGGTGATTTTTGGCAAATTTTACGTTAGCCGATTAACCAAATTAAACTCGATTAAACCACCTTTTCTTAACTAGGTCTTACTCATCTTATAATAAAGTTTGTAAATAAA